ATTCCCGTTAGGCCGAAGTCTTTGGCCTTTCCTTCTCCGCGCCCGCTCACGCTTCGCTGACCTATCGCGTGGTAAAGAGAAAAAAGTACGAAAGAATAGTAAACGGAGCACACCGCAGAAAGATTCTAAATATGAGAAATCCCCCTTTTTTTCGATAAGAAGGAAATGAAGAACAGGAACGAAACGAAATAAGGCCTTTCTAGCTCTAGTTTCGGATGAGCTTCTCCCAAGGATGTCTGGTAATAGAATAGGTTGGCTCGCTATAATGAAGACTCCGCTTTTTGCTCCGTCCGTGGAGCGTATGAATTTCCTGGAATGTAGATAGACCAAAAGAGAGACTGAAGGGATAAGAATAGGAATTATAGTACCATTAGAAGAAGGGGCACCTGTGGAAACATCTCTACTGACGAACCATTTCAATAGTACGGGTGCTGCCGTGCCACGAGGCACGACCATGGAAGTAATGAAAAAGAAAAAGTTATGTAGTTGGACCATCTTTTCTATCCGTTCGAGTTTTGCTTCTATAGAGAAGATGAGACGCTCAAAATGAAAGTGTTCGCAACGCATACCGAAAGGGTACCAATGAAGCCGACCATTAATGACTAGTTCGAAGACCAAGAGCGCAAAAAGAATATCATATTAAGGGAGAGGTAATCCCAACTTCACGCGGAACAGTTCATCTGTGAAGTGTATATAAAAATTCTTATAGATTTCGGAATTTCTCCCATTTTGGGTTAATTCCTTGATAAAGAAATTCAAAGTACCTTCCATCAGATCCTTCTGAAAAGGATGCTCTAAAGCGCTCACCGGCTCCACAGAAGCCTCAAGGAAATTATAGGCCTCCATACGGATATTTTGATATGGAGAAAGTTCCATTATACGAGAAATCTTTTGCTCACCAAGCATAAGATGGAAGAGCCTATCTTGCAATAGACCCTTTCTTTCTAATACTGTGAGTTCAAAATATTCTCTATCCAGGACCGTTCTATAATGGGGAACATCGAGAGCTTGCTCGAATTCTTCCCTAACAAGAACCTCATACTCCCCAGGATTATTCTGGGGAGGAAGGTTGTAGTAATCCTGGGTCTCAAGATTGCGTATGCGAGTAAAAATTTCAGCCTCGTTCTCGCCTGCTATTTCGGCTCTAAACGTAGCTAACGATTCACTGCTTTCGGAAGATCCCAAAGGGGGAAGACTCGTCGCATCTCCACTTTCGGAGGAGACTTTGCAAACGAATGCACTTGGCATTCCTGCCAGCATAAAAATGAAAAAAGACCTAGAGAAAGTAGCTAGTACGTAGATTAGAATGAGAATTACGAAGAAAAGAAAAGAACTCTTCTTTCTCTTCGAAACTCTCATTCGATAAACCAGGATGAGGGTAACTAACAAAAAAAAGAAAGTAAATAGGGTGGAAATCCCGGGGCAGCCCGGTCCTAGAAAACGTCCGAGTAGAATTGTGAAAAGAGGTAAAATAGCAAAGCGAAAGAAATAAGTGAATTTATCCAGTTGAGGCATCTTGATCGAGAATAAAGGATTCCCCCCATACAGAAAGAGAGGCCTTCCTGTACGAGTAGTGAAGAACTAAACGATTTTGTTTTGTTGGTTGTTGACCAACGGAAAGAAAGGGATTGTGTCAACTTTGTTCCTTCATCTTTCTATTTTGATTCTCTTTTTCTTTTTTATATTGTGTAAGGCAAAGCGCATTCCTTTAAGAATGTATCTGGTTCCATTTTTCTTTCGTTAGTTCAGCAGCTACTAAACTACGACGCTACCTTGCTGAACTCATCCAGCAAATACAGTAGCTCCTGGAATCTCAAACTATCAATGCTATTTATCAGAATATCGTAGTAGGTTTCCCTAAGAAAGCCGGGCTTAAAATGAATAATGTTATTCCCATATAATAACCGAACCGCTTCATCCCCAAAGGTTCTCTGAATAGCTTCAGGCATGGTCAAGCCCGGTGGTAATACCATCCCGGCTTCACGCAAAAGCCTGCCGCACTCATTACCTATTTCTTGGTATAATTGGAAAAAGTCAAGTGGAGCGCTTCGCGCGTCGGACGCTGTTGAAGAGGCAGCGGAAGCCGCCGAAGAGGCAGCGGAATCCGCCGAAGAAGGGAAGGAATCCCAATCCGTCTCCATGAGAGCGTCCATCTCACTCCTTCGTAGTACGAGTTGTCTACTGGTAATCATTTGATCTGTTTTCATTTTCTGTGTAAAAATTAGGAATTCCTCTTCCAACTCGTCCCAGAATGGGCGTTATGGCAAAGAACAAGAAGAAAACAAAAGGAGAGATTTGTCCAATAGTCACAAATGGTGCCTCCACAGGTTGACATCCGATCCAACCTAGTAGTAAGCGATCCGCCAAAAGCAACCAAAATATTCCTTGGTGAATCGGGCGAAAACTTGAACTACGTACATACATACTTTTAAAAAAAGGTAAAGCCAACAGACATATAAAAACTGGTGCTATTGCGGCTACACCTCCCGCTTTGTCAGGTATACTACGAAGAATGGCATGGATCGGTAGGAAATACCATTCCGGTACAATATGAGGCGGGGTGGGCATCGGATTAGCAGGTATATAATTGTCGGGATGCCCCAAAACATTAGGAGCATAAAAAATAAAAATGGAAGAAAAGATAGCAAAAGCTACCCAACCTACTAGATCCTTTACATAAAAATAAGGGTAAGAAGCAATTTTATCCATCTCTGAATGTACCCCCAATGGATTATTTGATCCATATTGATGCAATGCGGCCAGATGAAGAAGACTGGCGCCTACTAAAAGAAAGGGGAGTAAATGATGAAGACTAAAAAAACGATTTAAGGTGGCATTGTCCACGGAGAAACCACCCCAAAGCCAAGTCACTATGGTATCTCCTACTACAGGTATAGCGCTAGCTAAGCTTGTAATGACTGTAGCCCCCCAAAAGCTCATCTGACCCCAAGGTGGTACGTATCCTATAAAAGCTGTTACAATCATTAATAGTAAGATTACAACTCCGATACACCGAACAAATTCCCTAGGACTGCTATAACTCGCATGATATAGACCACGAAAAAGATGAAGGTAAACCACAATGAGAAACATACTTGCCCCATTAGCATGCATATAACGGAGCAACCAGCCCCCTTCAACATCTCTCATAATGTGTTCTACGCTGTTGAAAGCTAGATCCACATGAGGTGTGTAATGCATAGCTAAAAAAACGCCAGTCACTATCTGAATGACTAAACAAATACCAGCTAACGGACCGAACCCCCACCAATAACTAAGATTGCTCGGGGTTGGATAATCTATCAAATGCTGATTCAGTGTGGAGAAGATAGGTTGTTTAAGAATCGAGAATCGTTGTTTCCTTATAGTCACTTATTTTTATTTTGATTTTTTAGAAAGAGAACTCAGGTTCCCTCACCTTTTAGCGTTCTGGGGCCTTTATATATATAAAAAAAAACAAAAAAACAAAAAAGATCTCAAAATATTTAAAGTACCCTTAGCGTAGGCCGAAAGAAAGTCAATATGAGATTTGCGTTTTTCCAACGAAACAGTGAAAGATGCTGTTTTATCCTTATCCATGGATGGAGGGAGTGGATGGGGTCGCATCCGCGTATACGCCGAATTGCCTACATATCTTCTTCAAAAGAATCAGACCATTGTAGTTCAGTTAAAAAGACGTTTTAAAAAGCAATCAAAGATAAGATCGAAGAGAATGAAACGCACGTAGTGGTCATTATAGCGGTTCCTTCTGATCCTAGAAAACGCCCGAAAAAACCTGCTACGGAAGGGTCAGCGCGAACGAAGGTCTACAATAACGAAATGTAGTAGATCACACTGGAAAGGTATGGAATGTGACAAATAAACAATAGCATAACAGCCGAAATCCGTCAATTTTCCATTTTCATTTACCCGTGTTACAGAAAGCCGTCCCGGGAACCTTGCTACTAAATGAACTGAGTCCTCTATTGACCAAGAAGGTCGGTTAGACTTTAAGGGACCATTCCCTGTAAGGAATGCCGCTATTCACCCAAAGGGCGAACAGCCGAAAGCATTATATCCTCGCGTTCTACCGTTCATTCTTTTTCTTTCTCTTGCCGGTGCGGCCCTAGGAACCAGAGCATTGATTGCACTACGTACACTAATTCACAAACCTCGTGTGGGGCTAATCGTTTTCATTTCCCATCTAAGAGAACTCAGAAGAGAAAGAAAGGTTCGTGTAACACAACTGGGAGTTCTATTACTTAAGATGGTGTCCAGCTCCAGACTATATTTAGTCAGTTGCTTTCGCATCCTTACTCGGTGTAATCAAGGCCTATTCGAAAGCTGCCTATGCGGTGGGTTTGAATCCCACAGGAGTGAAATAGCTTGGTTTCTCACATAGACTTTAGTGAGTAGTGAGCTGCTTGAGATAGGGCGATGCCGTTTGCTTGCTAATGAGTTCGGTAGCAGCCTACTTTCTATAAGGAAGTGAAAACAGGCTTGTGAAAGGAAGCTACCTACCTTCGAACCGAGATTTCTTCTCTATACAATAAAAACTAGTACATGAAAATTGATAGGGAAAGTACACGGGGCACTCACTTACTTATCTATTGCCCGGAATAAAGGAGAAAAGGAGGTGCATACGATCTCGTGCAATCATACGATCTTCCCTTTTTTTAAGGTGCATACGCTCTTGTTCAATCAGACGAGAATCCCTTTTTTTAAGGTGCATACGCTCTTGTTCAATCAGACGAGAATCCTATAAAGAAGCCAATTTGACGCATATTTCACTTGCTCTAATGAGCCGGCTAAAACTCTGTTTCCGTTACAGGTTCTATTATTTTCTAACTCCTTGGTGTCTCGTACCTTGACTTTCGCTACCTATACCTAGGCTTTTCTGCCTTTGTCTTTACGACCTTGGCTCTTTCCGTTCTCTGAGGTTCTTTCTATCTCGTAAGAGGTAAGGCTTTCCCGTCTTTACTCCCTGGGAAGCTAGACTTTCTTCTCTACTCATTTTGGAGAGCTAATCTGACTTCTATCTCTTCTCAGTTCTCTAGGGAAGGTAGGGATTACTTGAGCTTACCCATCACTTCATCATTCTATTTCCAGGGGATTCCTAAAGAGTAGAAGGAGTGCTTACTGATAGGCTAACTTCACTCCTTTCACATTTAAAGTAGCTGCGGGCACCCGACTTTCTGCTTTCTCACAAGATCTAAGTCACTAGTAGTATAGCCGGTCCTCTAAGCAAAGGTTACCTAAATAGCTTCTTCTAACCACTCCCTAGTTCTCTTTCATCGATTGATATGGGAATAGCAAGCAACCCCTCCACTTCTATTTATTATAGGGAATCAGACTCTATAGCGCCACTTCTTTTTCTTTTCACTTCTTTTCTATTATGCCTTTTCTCAACTTTAGTGTGAAACCTGCCTAAGGAAAGAAACTTGAGGTAAGAACATAGATAAGAAAAGGATGCGAAAGCTACTGACTATAGAGAGTAAGGATGCTTTAGCTACTTCCTATATATAGGAAGGATGTGAAAGCTACTAACTTATATTAGAGTTTGCTTCCTTTAGCTGACTTATCAGAGATCGAGAGAATTGCCATAAAGTGAAGACAGAAACCACGCAAAGGTGTACTAGTATCAAAAGTGAGTAGACAAGAAGGCTGTCATTGGGGGGACCCTGCTTTGAGACTCTATTACCTATAAGATATCAGTAAGACGTGATATGAGGAAGTTAATGGAAAAGTAAAGCATAGTCCTTAGGTACAAGATCAGAGGAGTCAAAGAGGAGATGCCCTACCGGGGAGGTGGCGGGCTATCATTAGAATATAGAAAGCAAGCAAATGGGGGAATTCTCCACCTTGGCTGGTACCAGACCTTTTTTTGCCGCACCTTTGCCTCACAGGTCGATCTCCCATATGGTAGGCGTTGGCCCCTCTGGCACTTTCGACGAAAGAAGTTCTCCACCCCTTTTCTGGTGCTTCGTGCCTGCTATGATTGCTTGTCTCTTCGATTGCCGGACCTATCTCCGATCATGTATTTGATAGAGTTGGAACCACTGCTTAATAAAGATCTGCTTGATATCCCGCCATAACTTCATAAGAAGATGATCGCCCATCTGGTATGATAGCCTCACTCCCCCTCCCCTCGATCTATTTACCGACTGAAGGCAATGGCCCTTACCCTTACGATAGGCGAATGGTTCTACAACTGCAAGCACATGAACTCGCTCTCATAGACAGACTACGGGCTAGAGGGACGAAGACTCCAAAGCACAGACCGAAGCAGACGTAAGATAAAAAGAAGTACTTGATGCGGGAGAGAAGGTAGAAAGACTAGAGGAAAGGGGAATGGCCCCTCCTGATACGATTCTAGGCTAATGCTGATAGACCCAGAAAGCATTCAATCGCTACAAAAGCATATCATCCAAGCTAATCATAAGGAAAAAGCCTCGCGGATGGTTCTCCACAAGACCAGGTCCTCGCCCCGATACCCGACGCTACGGGAATGATGCTAAACCCTCTTACCGGACCACTGGAGGGACATCTCAATCTCCAAAGTTTGAGAAAACCTGGTATTTTTGGCATAACTCCCAATCCGCTTTTTCTCATCTTGAACCTCCACTCTAGACTAAGGAGAAAGAGAGGCATCAGATTGCTTCTTCCTTCTTGAGGGGCAGTCTAATAGGGAAGCCCCGCTTTTAGGGAAATGCTCTTGGTCTGCTTTCGATGTGGTCAATTCCGTCCTAGCTGTCCGGTCTGCTTGTCTGAAAAGGATTCAATTCCTAAAAAGTGGTCCAATCGTGGAAGGTACTTCGAATCGAATAAAGGTGTGAGCGAGCGAGCTTATGTGCCGCCATTGACATATGGTCTGGCCATTTCCTTAACAGAATTTCAATCGTAGGTCCCCTCGTCCGGCTATCCCCTGTGTCTAAGTCGAGTATTCGATTCCCTCTAGGCTATTCCTACGTAAAAAATGACCTCTCGTGGTCCGCCGGCTGTGCTTTTCATTCTGTTTTATCTTCGAGCGAGGGCCTCTGCTTTCATGGAGAATGCCCAACTGCTTTTCCGCGGGCAGGCATTTTTTCTTTCTTTTTTTTTTCTTTTTTTACTTGGTTCCAGCCTCGGTGGTCCTACAAGGGTTTACTTTACCATACCATTTAGCATCCTTTTTCTTCGAACCTTTTTCCTATCTCTGAAGTGTATCCGCTGCTCCCCGCCGGTATAGGTCTAAGGGCGTTTTGTCCCCTATCTCTCAATAGCACGGAACAAGATATATGTTGTGGCGGTTTCGCCGCCTATTCTAAGGTAAATGGAGTCAGAGGAGAGGTAGGTAGTATGCCTTTCCCCATTCTGCTAGGGTGGCTTTTCTTAACTGGGCTAGTGTCCCCTTCTGTTTAAGGTGCATTTTCTTTTCGACTGGTCCTATAAGTAGTTGTGTGAGGGGGTGCGCGCCTCTTTTTCTTCTTCCGGCTTGAGTTCTTAATGCCTGAAGGGAAAGACTCTTCGACCACATTAACGGCTTGAGCAAGAGCATTGGTGCTTACACGATGAAAGTAATTTGGCCAAGCTAGAGGATTTTCCATCGATCGTGACTCAAGAACGTAAGGAACTGAAATCGCTCAAAAAGAGAAATCATTACTGGCAGGAGGTACCACAGTCTCACAGACGTAATTTCCTCCTTTTCATACGGAAAAAACTATCAGACCTACTACATATACGGGCTAAGATAGAGTTGGAATGCTTGAGATGAAACCCTTAGGACTCAGGGAAAAGAAGATGAACCTTACTACTGCAAGACTCAAAAGATAGAACAGAAAAAGTACTCGCTCACTGAAGGTGCGAAACGAAAAAGAGGTTCTTTCGTCAAGTGAAGAGTTACCACAGTCTCAAGCCATAAAGAAAAAGCAGGCAGCTTTCCTAAGCGATAGCCCAATGGTGAAAGACCAGAAGCCACATTCCTCCGCTTTCACTTTATCTTCCTGGGAGTCCTCTAGTCTTGCATTCGTTCTAATATGACACAATTAAGAATTCGATTCATTTTCAATTAGGCCTTGCTCTAGCCTCTTTAGGGGTTATTGATTTCTTGGTCGCTCAATGTACTCTTTACCCGCTTATACGTTCATAGCACAAGACTTTACTACTCAAGCTGCTTTATATACTCTAGATGGCAGCTAGCTGAGAACCCGAATGAATCCCCTGCGCCTCTATCATTTGGCTATCAGGCTTGTGGCATAATATGAGAGGATAGAAGGGCGTTCCAGCTATGTGCCATTGCCAAAATGTAAGTCTATCACCCTGGTAGAAGATACCTAAGTTTTCTGCTACTTACCTAACCCTTAATTCGCTACTTTTATTCCGCTCGTTCCCTATGGTCGAGCGCTTCGTTCATGAGTTGCTATCGCTTTAGCTGTGATAACTATAACTTAAGCTATCTTCTCGAGCGAAAACTGCTTTCCTTAGGATGAGCTTTTAGGGAAAAGTAGAAAGAGCTTATTTATTCGTCGATACCAAGCCTTTACTTCAAAGAAAAAGGAATAGAACCGGAAGCTAGCTTTGATGGTAGTAAAGTCAGTCCATCTACACAAACAGATTCTCTCTATTCTTCGTATCGCCGCTTTATTTATATAAGCTCCAGTGAAGCAAAGCAATGCAAGACAGATGGATAGAGGGATACTGATACTATAAGATAACCTACTCCTTCTATTATCTTTCCCATCAAGCTATGCATGCTTACCTGAAAGTCCTTCTTTAAAGGCATAATTTCATTCCGGTATGATCTTCCCCCTACATAGGCTAAGCGGTCGGGTCATGGATCTTGCACTTCACTTGAATAGTTCTTTTTAAATGGCAAAGTCAAGAACCAAGCTGACTGAATCGAATCTCCTGTGCCCTCTTCCTTCTCCTTCATTGATCTAAAAAAACTCTTCCTTGAAAGGAAAAAGGAAAGTGGAATGAATAAGCTCTTCTTATTCTTAGAGTCCTAAGAAAACCCTAGTAGGCCACTTCGTCCCTGTATCCTGGAGTTACCTTAGCTTAAGGAACTTTTCTAACCCCAATCAATTCCACGATTCCATCCTTCTTGTGAGACTTTCATATTAACTTCTCTCCTCATTCCCGCAGCACGAAATGATGTTCCTCGGCCACTGTATAAGGGCTGGAACTATACGCATGGACAAGGAGAAGGTCCGTGCTATCACTGAGTGGCAGGCCCCGACCAAGATAAAGGTGCTTCAATCCCGATCTCTTTTCCCAATCCGAGGAACGAAGGCCTTTAGCTCGCCCTATTAGATTAATGAAATGAATTCGTAACCAAGATTGAAGCGAGTGAAAAAAACTGGTTTCAAAGAAAGACTAAAGACTACTGCTTTGGGCTAGCAGTGGGATGGACTTCCGAAACAACCTGGGAACTAAAGTCAAAAGCGGCATCGGGATCAGGAGCGGACGGAGCTTCGAATGACTGAACTCTCATCACTGTAAGAAGAAAGGACTAGTAGCATCGCAGAGGAGTAATCTAGGTCGGAATGGAATAATGTATGGTTTTCTCGCACAGCGCTTCTGCCCTTGGGCATTGATTGGGGCCGCTAGCAAACACTTATACTCTCCCCGGGATCCTGTGCCTCCCCTCCAACACTTTATGGCCTGGTATCGGAGGCGACGGAAGTACTACCTGTCGCATGATGCTAACGAAACTGAAAGCCCGGGCGGCACTCTTTCTTGTGTGCTCAGAGGAACTCCAACTTACAACTATACTTTGTCTTTCACACTCCATAGCTCTAGCTCTAAGACGAGGATTTGGTTATTAACCCGAAGAGGTGCCCGTGAATGGAGTCCCTACGACTTCTTCTTTTATGGAGTTGGAGTTAGGGATCAGATACGGTGGCTTCTTCCTGTTCCTCCAATGGGCAGCCGATAACGGATGATGTCGACTATAGGTTCTATGTCCACCAAAAGCAGCGCTAAACCGCCCACGAAAACGAAGGAAGAGCAAGGCACATCTGTTACACGAAGAAGGGAATGGCTGAAATTGAGCGTGATAGTACCCAACACGTGCAAATATAACCTGCGGTAGAGAGCGAGCCCGGGGGTCGTCTTAGCGGTGGATTTACATCGTTCAGAGGCTTTGCTAAACTGGCTATCAGGATAGAGATAGAGTAAGATGAAATTTTATTTAATTTAAGGCGATTCCATTAGGGATTTCTACCTTAGTAGATGGAAGACCAACCAAATCTCAATTTCTAAAGATAGAACTTACTTCTTTCAAGCGATCGACGAAAGCTTTCTTTCACAGGCGGATCAGTGCTCTGATTCTACTTATTAGATTTTGAAAAATGAAAAGCTTTACCTAAAAAAGAGGGTCTTGCGATGCTTCTTCACCCCAGGTCACCAACCAGTGGAAGAGTCGAAAGCGGAGTAGAAACGAACCTTTAGTCACGTAGGGGCCCCTAGAGCGTTCTTTTGAGGATCTTAACTTAATCAGCAGAGGGGAGGAGTAATTCAGTGCCAAGTCCAGGTCTTCAATTCCATTCTATTGAGGGGTCAACAAGGACCAAGTGCTTTCTTCGTAGTTTACCCATGTAAAGCGATATGATGGAAAGCCGGATGCGCTACAGGAAGAAGATGAAATGAATGCTTCGTTTTAGCTCTTGGATTGAGTGAGAACTGATAGTTAGAGCTTGCTCTCAATGAATGGCGAGCGGGGCACCAGACTTTTCGTATTTAAGAAAGAATCTGAGGAAAGACCCCCACTACTGGCTCTACAGTAACCGTGGGGTCCTCCTCTGACCCTATTTTGTACGTCCGGTGCAGTCGTCTCCAAATGATCCGGTGCTAATTCCAGGGTTGGATAATCGGCTGCAGCATGGAATACTACGAAGAGGGAAGATTCAATTCATCATTGGCCCGCTCTATATCCCCACGGAGCGATAAGGAGAGTAAGTTTACTCACCCACCCGACCGACCAGACAGGAAAGGCACGAAGCGGAACTCCTGAAACAAAACAAGCAGTTCCCGTCGGACCAAACCAAAAGGAAGAGCAGCTAGCTACACCGGAACAACTTCAACTAAGACAGCGGATCCTCACTCAGCTGCTAGAAGAAAGGGAATCGTCGAATGAGAACCTTTGAGGAGAAGAGGGGGGCACCTGATACCGATCGGCGAGAATAGACTGCGTCTGTCGGTGAATAATGGTCTGCTCCTTGAGATCTCTGTCTCTCTCGTCTGTAGCAAGAAAACCCAAGCCTGCTGTATAATATAATAAGGGCCTCGGCCCCATTTATCTTCTTGCATCGAACTAGAATAGCCCAATATAGTATTCTATTCTCGTCACCTACGTAATCTAATATAGCTTCACCTCCCCTAATAGGAAGAACATAACCAGAACAGCTGTCTGGTCTACCATATGTTTGTTAGCGCTCGGCCGCCAATTGGAACAGACAGTACAGCAAAAACAACTGGAAGAGCCAACCTCGATGCCATCCAAGCCCGGCCCAGAATAACCTCAACCTTTTAGAAAGAAAAACTGCTGAAAGAAAGGTCTTATTTGATACAGAAAGACTTTCAGGCAGAACTTGGGCTATACTTTGGTTGGGCAATGGTAAGCTGATTCGTTTCTGGGATGATGTTTGGCCATGCCACTCTACTCAGAGATGCATGCCATAATTTATATCAATTCACAAGGTTATCATGATCTCAAAGTGATAGACTACATTCAATATGAAGGAGAAAAAAGGATTTCTCCCTCTATTCAACTACCCATCCAAGAGCATTTGGCTTCAGAATACTTTTTATAGGGAGGATAATATCTTTTGGCAGCTCAATCCTCACGGTAATAATTATGCCAAGCCTAAAAATCTCTTCAGGTGATCAAGAGGGCCCCTTTTTCAGTAGATGAGATTAGGATGAAAGGTATTATCTCAACGATGCTTTTCTCTGGCTTGCTTTTCAAAATTGCATTTTGGCCTGCGGTAATGTAATCGGTATTTTCAAAAAATGTTTTTCTATGAAAGCAAGAGATGGAAAGTTTTGTTCTAAATTCTGCCTTATTCCATGAGATCTAGAAGCACTTCTGCAACTTTATCTCTCTCCATTTCCCTCACTTTTTTTTTACTTCTTTCAAAGGGGAATGAAGACCTTCTTTAGAAGTTGTCGCTCGATCGAAAGGATATAATACATACAAAACCTTAACTTCGCGGACTTTCCGAGGTATAACCTTCGCCACGACATTAGTGGCTTAGCTCTTCGCGCTTCCCGCAGGCTTTTTTTATAGGGAGAGAGTCAGGGGGGCCGGTACGGAAGATTGGTCCGCTCCGCAAAGCTTAGCTTTTCGGTTCCCTCCCCCTATGTGGTCGGCCTTATTACCAGTCTGCCTCCTTTCTCTTGATGGAATATCTCAATACCCGAGCTCCTGCTTTCCTTGTGTTCTTCACCGGCGCTCGCCAGATGTATCACTCATCCCGCTCCTAAGGTAAGGAGTCTTCTGTGTGTTAGAATCTTTACGGGAATGAATCGCATATGTTGCT